TGGGTATTTGATGGGAAAATTTCTCCGACCAGTTCGTGTTTTTGGTTTTTTGTTTATTTTACTTGTTTCTTGATTTATTTTCTAGGTAGTGTATTTATGTCTTGTGCTTCCCTTATATGTTAATATGAGATTAATTTAAATACATCATTCTATAGGACGTATCATTGATTATCCTTAGTGATTTATATAAACAATACGATCTTAGATAATATATAATTTACATTATAGCGGATACAGCTACCTAATAGGAAAAAAGAAGAGTATTTAAATATTAAACATTTATATTAATACAATCGTTGACATATATCGTGTGTATTTATTTAAGATAAGCAATTTTATTATTATTGTGTAAAAAAACATTATTTTGTAGGAGATGCTTAATGGTCAGTAATCTGTTTTAGTGATAATTTTCTATCTTGTATGTATTATTTTGGCCTAGATAATATGTTACTGATAGTTTATGAATCTAGTAGAACCAATCCTAAACTTATCTAAGGGTTAAGAAAAGATAAGTTTAGGATTGGTTCTACTAGATTCAGTCAGTCTAAATATCTAGAAACTTATGGGAAAATTTCTCCGACCAGTTCGTGTTTTTGGTTTTTTGTTTATTTTACTTGTTTCTTGATTTATTTTCTAGGTAGTGTATTTATGTCTTGTGCTTCCCTTATATGTTAATATGAGATTAATTTAAATACATCATTCTATAGGACGTATCATTGATTATCCTTAGTGATTTATATAAACAATACGATCTTAGATAATATATAATTTACATTATAGCGGATACAGCTACCTAATAGGAAAAAAGAAGAGTATTTAAATATTAAACATTTATATTAATACAATCGTTGACATATATCGTGTGTATTTATTTAAGATAAGCAATTTTATTATTATTGTGTAAAAAAACATTATTTTGTAGGAGATGCTTAATGGTCAGTAATCTGTTTTAGTGATAATTTTCTATCTTGTATGTATTATTTTGGCCTAGATAATATGTTACTGATAGTTTATGAATCTAGTAGAACCAATCCTAAACTTATCTAAGGGTTAAGAAAAGATAAGTTTAGGATTGGTTCTACTAGATTCAGTCAGTCTAAATATCTAGAAACTTATGGGAAAATTTCTCCGACCAGTTCGTGTTTTTGGTTTTTTGTTTATTTTACTTGTTTCTTGATTTATTTTCTAGGTAGTGTATTTATGTCTTGTGCTGCCTTGTTTACGGTTTTTCTTGTTTTTAACATAGTATTTTGTTTATGGGTTCCGTTGGGAGCAGGATTTTTATCTGAGTGAAATAGGAGTGTTGGGGTCTGTCAGTTTTTTCTTGCGTGTTAGTGAGGTTTTTTACTGCCTGGGCTAAAAAACTATTTTCTAGGTAGTGTATTTATGTCTTGTGCTGCCTTGTTTACGGTTTTTCTTGTTTTTAACATAGTATTTTGTTTATGGGTTCCGTTGGGAGCAGGATTTTTATCTGAGTGAAATAGGAGTGTTGGGGTCTGTCAGTTTTTTCTTGCGTGTTAGTGAGGTTTTTTACTGCCTGGGCTAAAAAACTATTTTCTAGGTAGTGTATTTATGTCTTGTGCTGCCTTGTTTACGGTTTTTCTTGTTTTTAACATAGTATTTTGTTTATGGGTTCCGTTGGGAGCAGGATTTTTATCTGAGTGAGTTTTATTCTTGCTTAAGTTCTGTTCAATTTTTGCTTGTTTTATATGTAAGTTTGTGCGTGATTTGTTCTATAATTGGTTCTAGATGGGCTGGGGTTAGTTTTATTGCGTTTAGTATTTAATTCTCATTAGTTATTTTTATGTAATCAAGTGTTCTTGTACTTAGCAATGCATTTAGTTTCGGTTAAATTTTGTGCCAGCAGCCGCGGTTATACCTTGGAGGCGATTGAACTTGTTTGGCTGGAGGTAGTTGTATGATTATATTTTGATGTTTTAGGTTTTACTTTGATGGTTATTGGGTGAAATTTTTATCTTTGTTTTATGTCCGTTTATTTGTTTGGAGGCTATGAAATTCTTATTCTTAAACTAGGATTAGATACCCTATTATTTTTGGATGTTAATGTTTTGCCTGAGTAGTATTAGTTATGTTCTTGAAACTTAAAGAATTTGGCGGTATCTTATTCCGTTCAGAGGAACCTGTCTCGTTATCGATAGTCCACGTTGGACCTTACTTGGTTGTTTATTGGTTTGTATACCGCCGTTTATTGATTATCTTTTTAGGGTTATATAATTTTCTTGTTCCTATATTTGGTTTGATTTCAGGTCAAGGTGCAGCTTTCTCTAAGTGTTTGGTGGGTTACATTGTTATTTGTGTTTGGATTGTTGGTTTTAATTACTGGCATGAAATTGGATTTGATTGTAATATTTTGAAGATTGTTTTTGTGATAATTGGTTCTGAGATATGTACACATCGCCCGTCGCTCTCGTTTTATTTGTTAATGAGATAAGTCGTAACAAAGTGGTTGTACCGGAAGGTGTAGCTGGAGTGTTAGTTTATCAGATCATTTCTGTTAGTTGAGATTTCATTTACGCTGAATAATTGTGTCGTGCAATTCGACATGGTCTGATTTTTATGGATCGTTTTGCTGTTGATTTTATGTGTTATGTTTATGTTTTAGTAAAGTATTATTTTGTTGTTGTATTTTATTGATTTAATTTTTTTAGCTATAGTTTATTTGTACTGTAGGGGAGTATTGATTTATTTTTAGAAGTTTACTTTTTTTGTTGTACCTTGTGTATCAGGGTTTACTGAATTTTATTATTTATTTTTATTTCCCGATTCTAAAAGGGGCTATTAATTTATTTTAGTTGTTGTTTTATTAACATTAATAATGGGTTAATAGTGATGAAATGTTATTCGTCTTTAGGGGTTTCTGGTTTTTCAAGAAATGAATTTAATTCATGCGTCTTATTTAGAGTTTTATTATTTTATTATTTATTTTTATTTGGCGTTAAGATTGGGAGGGATTAGCTTCTTATTTTATTTTTATAATTTTTTGTTTATTTGGTCTTGTGGATTTTATGGTGATTTTCAATTTGATTATGTTAAAATTTTATTTGTTTTTTTCTTTATTTTGGTTTGTTTAATTATTTATTGAAATGTGTTCTTTATCTTTAATTTTGGTTAGTAATTATTGTAGAATTAGTAAATTTGTTATTAGGTTGTTTTTTTTGGTGTTAATTTCTTTTGAGGAACTAGGCAAATTTTATGTCCGCCTGTTTAACAAAAACATCTCTTCTCGTTAGTTTTTGAAGTATGGCCTGCCCACTGACCTTGAATGTTGAAGGGCCGCGGTATTTTGACCGTGCAAAGGTAGCATAGTCATTAGTTCTTTAATTGTGATCTGGTATGAATGGCTTGACGAGGCATAGGCTGTCTTAATTTTGAATTGTTTATTGAATTTGGTCTTTGAGTTAAAATTCTTAGATGTTTTTATGGGACGAGAAGACCCTATAGAGTTTGACATTTATTCACGGTCTCTTTCTGTTTGTGAGGGTTCACTAGGGCTGTTTAATATGTTTTGTTGGGGTGATGGGAGGGATATTATTTAACCCCTCCTTTGTGTTGTTATATTTATTTATATTTGCTTGATCCATTTATTTTGATTGTAAGATTAAATTACCTTAGGGATAACAGCGTTATCTCCCTTGAGAGTTCTTATCGGCAGGGGGGTTTGCGACCTCGATGTTGGATTAAGGTTTATTTTCGGTGTAGGGGCTGGAAAGTTATATTGGGTCTGTTCGACCTTTAAAATCTTACATGATCTGAGTTCAAACCGGCGTGAGCCAGGTTGGTTTCTATCTATAATGGATTTTATACCTTAGTACGAGAGGACCAGGTATTTGGAATAATTTTATGTTTGTTGAATATTATTAACTGGCTATTTTGGCAGATAAGTGCGTTAGATTTAGAATCTGTTAATGTAAATTTTTAATGTTACAAGTAGTATATATGTTGGGTTATTTATTTTTTGTTGTAGTTTTTTTGTTGTTGATTTTGTTTGTTTTGGTTGGTGTCGCCTTTCTTACTCTTTTAGAACGGAGGGTTTTAGGTTATGTTCATATTCGAAAGGGTCCGAATAGGGTAGGATTTGTTGGTATTCTCCAACCTTTTAGAGATGCCATTAAGTTATTTTCTAGGGAGCAATATTTTCCTTTATTTTCTAATTATTTGGTTTATTATTTTTCTCCTGTCTTTGGTTTATTCCTTTCTTTGTTGGTTTGGTTGTTAATTCCTTATTTGAGAGGTTTTATTTCCTTTGAGTTGGGGTTATTGTTTTTTTTGGCTTGTACTAGATTGGGTGTTTATACTGTAATGGTTGCTGGTTGGTCTTCTAATTCTAGATATTCTTTATTGGGTGGCTTGCGTGCTTTGGCTCAGACCATTTCTTATGAGGTAAGATTAGCTTTTATTTTGTTTTCTTTTGTTATTTTGATTTGTAGTTATAATTTGGTTTATTTCTATTTATTTCAGTTTTATATTTGGTTAATTTTTTTCTCTTTTCCTTTGTCTTTTGTTTGGTTTATTTCTTGTTTGGCTGAAACTAATCGTACACCTTTTGATTTTGCTGAGGGTGAATCTGAGTTGGTCTCTGGGTTTAATGTTGAGTATGGTGGTGGGGGTTTTGCGTTGATTTTCTTGGCCGAGTATGCCAGTATTCTTTTTATGAGATTGTTGTTTTGTGTGATTTTTTTGGGTAGTGATCTTTATTCTCTATTTTTTTATGTTAAGTTGTCTTTTGTGTCTTTTTTGTTTATTTGGGTTCGTGGTACGTTGCCACGGTTTCGTTATGATAAATTAATGTATTTGGCTTGGAGGAGATTTTTGCCTCTTTCATTGAATTATCTTTTGTTTTTTGTTGGGGTTAGGGTTTTTATTTTTTCTTTATTGTAGGTGTATTAATTTAGGTACAATTAAGTTAATAGAAGATTTAAACTTCTCTCATAATGTTTTCAAGACATTAGGCTTATTCTGTTGCTTTTTAACTTGGTTAAGTTATTTTATCTCATAGTTTTGTTGTTATTGGGTATGAGATGAAGTATTGGAAGTATAGTACTGTTAGGACTTGTCCGGTTAGGATATATGGTTCTTCAACTGGTCGGGCTCCAATTCAAGTAAGTAGGATAACTGTGTTAGTTATTGTTCAAAATAGTGCTTGATTGATTGGGTAGAATTGTGTTCCGCGGAACTTTGATTTGTAAACTGGTATGATAAATAGGATTGCGATTGATATTGCAAGTGCAATTACTCCTCCTAGTTTGTTAGGGATTGAGCGTAGAATTGCGTATGCGAATAGGAAGTATCATTCTGGTTGGATGTGTACTGGTGTTACCAAGGGGTTTGCTGGTGTGAAGTTGTCTGGATCTGCCAAGATGTATGGTTCTCTAAGGGTTACCGTTGTTAGGGCTATAATTGTAATGGCGAATCCTACAATGTCCCTTGCTGTAAAGTAGGGATGGAAGGGAATTTTGTCTGTATTTTTGTTTAATCCTAGTGGGTTGTTTGATCCTGTTTGGTGTAGGAATAGGAGGTGGATTATGGTTACTGCTTCGATTACAAATGGTACTAGGAAGTGGAGTGCGAAAAATCGTGTTAGGGTTGCGTTGTCTACAGCAAACCCCCCTCATACTCATTGTACTAATTCTTGTCCTATGTAAGGCACTGCTGATAGTAGATTGGTAATTACAGTTGCTCCTCAGAATGATATTTGTCCTCATGGTAGTACGTATCCTAGGAATCCGGCTGCTATGGTTAGGACTAGGAGTAGGACTCCTACTGATCATGTGTGTGTGAATTTATATGAGCCGTAGTATATGTTTCGTCCTGTATGTATGAAAATGCATGTGAAGAATAATGAGGCTCCGTTTGCGTGTAGTGTTCGTAGTAGCCACCCATTATTGACGTCTCGACAAATATGTCTTACTCTGGAGAATGCTATGTTGATATCTGGGCAGTAATGTATGGCTAGGAATAATCCTGTTATGATTTGTATGATTAGGCAAATGCCTAATAGTGATCCGAAGTTTCATCATCCTCTAATTGTTGATGGGGTTGGTAAGTCTACTAGGGCCCCGTTTGCAATTTTGATTAGTGGGTGTCTATTTCGTATGGGTTTGTTCATTAGTTTGTGTGTCGTAGTGGTCCCCTTGAGATGTTGATGATATTTACCACTACGATTAGTGTTAGTAGTATATAGATTGCTAGTATAATTGTTATTATTCCTGTGATTTGATTGTATATTATTGTCGTTGTTGTTATGATTTCGTCTTCCGATGTGTATTCGTGGGTGTTTATTTCTTTGTTGTTTGTTTTATCTGGTATGAGGTATATTATTGTTGGTGATATGATTATTGCGGTTATTATTATTTTACTTGTTGGGTAAAATATCTCGTTTGATGCCAGTCTTGTTATGTATATAAATAGTACAAGTATTCCTCCGATTATGATTATGAATAGGATGTATGAGAATCAAAATCTTTTGTATATGGTTCCTCTGATTATACATGTTATTATGGTTTGTAGGAGTAATATTATTCCTATTGCTAGTGGGTGTTTTATTTGTGTCGATATTATTCTTGTTATTATTCTTGTTGATATTAATAGTTTAGTTATATCAGGGGGTATTTTATTTAAAATATTAGTTTTGGGGATTAATGAAATGGTATTATACCTTTCCTCTGAAGTTTTAAAAGTTGATTCCTTATTTTTGGTTTACAAGACCAATATTTTTATTAAATTATTAAAACTTTTAATGTCAATATGATTTTATCTTTTTGTTCTTTATTTTTGTGGTATTTGGTCATTTTCTTCTAGTCGTAAGCATTTGTTGGTTACTTTGTTGAGTTTGGAGTTTATTGTTTTGGTTCTTTATCTTTCAGTTTATTTTTACTTGTGCGGGTTGAATTATAGCTTATTTTTTGTTGTTTATTTTTTGGTTTTTTCTGTTTGTGAGGGTTCACTAGGGCTGTCAATTTTGGTTTCTATAATTCGCAGTCACGGTAATGATTATTTTCGTTCTTATAGAGTTCTTCAATGTTAAGGTTTCTTTGCTTTTTATTCTTTTTAACCCCTTTGTGTATTTTTCCGGGTTCTTGGTGATTGGTTTGTTCTTTGTTGTTTTTTGTCTCTTTTATTTTTTTATTCTCTTTTCCTTATTTTTTCTGTTGGGGTAATTTGGGCTATTTTTTTGGGTGTGATGTGATTTCTTATGGGCTTGTTTTATTAAGTTTGTGGATTTGTGTTCTTATGGTTTTGGCTAGAGAGTCTGTGCTTCGTTCTGGTTACTTTTCTGGTCTTTTCCTTTTTGTTGTTATTTTTCTTGCTGTTATGTTGTATTGTACTTTCAGAAGAGTTAGTTTACTTTCGTTTTATATTTTCTTTGAGAGTAGATTAATCCCTACTTTACTTCTTATTTTGGGCTGGGGTTATCAACCTGAGCGTGTTCAGGCTGGTATTTATTTATTGTTTTATACTTTGTTAGCTTCCCTTCCTTTGTTAGTTGGTATTTTGTTTATTTATGGTTCGTTGGGTTCATTATTTCTTTGTTTGTTACGGGGCGGTGTTTCTGTTAGTGGTTTGTTTTATGTTTGTATAGTTTTGGCCTTTTTGGTTAGGATGCCCATATTTTTGGTTCATCTATGACTTCCTAGGGCACATGTGGAAGCTCCTGTTTCTGGTTCAATGATTTTGGCTGGTGTTTTGTTGAAGCTTGGGGGTTATGGTCTTCTTCGGGTTTTTCCTGTTTTGTTTAAGTTTGGTTTTAGTATTGGGTTTGTTTGGGTTATTTTAAGTTTGGTTGGTGGTTTGTTGGTTAGTTTATTTTGTATGCGACAGACTGATTTAAAGTCATTGATTGCCTATTCTTCTGTCGCTCATATGAGTATGGTTATTGGTGGTATTATGACTATAAGTTATTGAGGGGTTTGTAGTTCTTTTGCCCTAATAATTGCTCATGGTTTGTGTTCTTCTGGTCTTTTTTGTCTTTCTAATATTTCTTACGAGCGGTTTGGTAGACGTAGCTTGTTAATTAATAGGGGTTTAGTTAATTTGATGCCTAGAATGGCTATGTGATGGTTTTTGTTGAGTGCTTGTAATATAGCTGCTCCCCCCTCTCTTAACCTTTTAGGTGAGATTGGTTTATTAAGTGGTTTAGTTTCTTGATCTTGATATCTTATGTTTGTTTTAGTTTTTTTGTCTTTCTTTGGAGCAGCTTATACTCTTTATATATATTCTTATAGTCAGCATGGTGCTCTTTTTTCTGGTCTTTATTCTTGTTCTTTGGGTTATGTTCGTGAGTTTATGTTGTTGTTTTTGCATTGGTTTCCTCTTAATTTAGTTATTCTTAAGGTTGATTTAGCTGTCTTTTGAATATAAATTGGTTTGTTATGTTTAATCTGAATAGTTTAATGTAAAATATTGGTTTGTGGTGCCAATGATATAGTTTTATTTTAGATTATGATACCGATTTCTATTTGTTTTGCTAGATTTATCTTTTTATTTGGATTGGGCTGGGTTTGTTGTTTTTTGGGGGTCTATCTTGTTTTGAGCGATTTGGTTTATTTTGTTGATTGGGGGATTGTTAGATTGAATGGTAGATCAGTTATTATAACTTTTTTGTTTGATTGAATATCTTTATTATTTTTGGGTTTTGTTTTTATTATTTCTTCGTTGGTTATTTTGTATAGTGATGATTATATGTCTGGTGATTTTAACATTTTTCGTTTTATTATATTGGTTTTGATGTTTGTGGTTTCTATAATGTTTTTGATTATTAGTCCTAATATGATTAGAATTTTGTTAGGTTGGGATGGTTTAGGTTTGGTGTCTTATTGTTTGGTAATTTATTATCAGAATGTAAGGTCTTATGGCGCTGGTATGTTGACCGTTTTATCTAATCGGATTGGTGACGTGGCTTTATTGATGGTTATTGCTTGGATAATTAATTTTGGTAGTTGGAATTTTATTTATTATTTGGAGTTTATGGCTGGTTCTGTTGAGATAGAGTTAATTTCTTTTCTTGTTGTTTTGGCGGCTATAACCAGGAGTGCTCAAATTCCCTTTTCTTCTTGATTGCCGGCTGCTATGGCGGCTCCAACCCCTGTTTCTGCTTTAGTTCATTCATCGACTTTGGTTACAGCTGGTGTTTATCTGTTAATTCGTTTTAGTCCTTCATTTAGTTGTTTATTGAATACTATTTTGTTGTTGGTTTCTGCTTTAACTATGTTTATAGCTGGTCTGGGGGCTAATTTTGAATATGATTTGAAGAAGATTATTGCTTTGTCAACTCTTAGACAATTGGGCTTGATAATTATGACAGTTTCTGTGGGTCTTTCTAGTTTAGCTTTTTTTCATCTACTAACTCATGCGTTGTTTAAGGCTTTATTATTTATGTGTGCTGGGGGTGTTATTCATTCTATAGGAGATTCTCAGGATATCCGTTTTATGGGGGGTTTATCTGTTTATATACCTTTTACTTCTTCTTGTTTGATGGTTTCTAGTTTTGCTCTTTGTGGTATGCCGTTTTTGGCTGGGTTTTATTCTAGGGATTTTATCTTGGAGATAATTTCTATGAGATATGTAAATGTGTTTGGCTTTCTTTTATTATTTGTTTCTACTGGTTTGACTGTTTGTTATTCCTTTCGTTTGTTTTATTTTGTTTTGTGTGGTGATTTTAATTTTGTTTCTTTATATTCTATGGTTGATACTAACTATAATATGGTTATGGGTATGGTTGGTTTATTGGTTTTGTCTGTTTTGGGAGGTGGGGCTTTGATATGATTAATTTGTCCTACTCCTTCGGTCATTTGTTTACCTTATTATTTAAGGTTTCTCACTTTCTTTTTTGTTAGTTTGGGTGGCTTTATCGGTTATGAGATAGCTGGCTTTAATTTTGGTGATTATTTGCTTTCTATATATTATTATAAGGTTTCTTCGTTTTCTGGGTCTATGTGGTTTATGCCATTTTTTTCTACTTATGGGGTTTCTTTCGGTCCATTAGGGTTTGGTTATAGGTCTATACGGGTTTTTGATTCTGGTTGAATAGAGTATTTTGGAGGGCAGGGTTTATATTGGGTTCTTTTTAATCTCGGTAAGTTTAATCAGTGAGTTCAACATAGAAGTTTGAAGTTATTTTTGGGGTTTTTTGTTATGTGGGTTGTTTTATTATTTGTGTTGATTTATTACTCGAATAGCTTATATTTCAGAGCGTGACACTGAAGATGTCAATGAGGATTATATCCTTTGAGTGTTATTTATAAAAGTTGGTCTTTGTTTTTACAGTGAAAGTGTAATGTTTTTAGTAAACTATATAAATAGAAGTGTAAACGGACTTTAACCGCTATAGTGATAAGTTAGCAGCATTCACTCTTTCTGTTCACTTCCTTGAACGGAATATTTAATTCAGTTTTATTATTAACAATAATATACCTCTTTTTGGTTTCGATCAAAGTTGAAGTAAGGATATAGTTAGTATCAAGGATCAGGTCGAAACTGATTGCAATATTTGCTTCTCACTTTGAGATTAACTACTTGGTAGTACTTTTTGAATGCAACTCAAATGTTATTATTAACTATAATCCCGTTTGATTAATTTCTTCACTCTAGTGATCCTTGATTTCATTCGTGGTAAAGTCCGATGATTAGAATTAGTAGGAACATGGATCTAATTAGCATTCATGATTTTATGTTTGATGTTGTTATAGTAATTGGCATGGGTAGTAGTAGTGCAATTTCTACATCAAAGATTATGAAGATAACTGCGATTAGGAAGAATCGTGATGAGAATGGTAGTCGTGCTGAGTTTTTTGGGTCAAATCCGCATTCGAAGGGTGATCTCTTTTCTCGTTCTTCGTGAGTTTTTTTTGAAATTAGTGTTGCTACTATTATTACGATAGTTGAGATTATAATTGTTATTGTTGATATCGTTATGATTGTTGATATTATTCATCTTGTTTTGCACAAATTTCTTGATTGGAAGTCAAGTATACTTACTTGTATTAGATGAATAATTTATTATCTTCCTCATCAGTAGATTGAGATATATAGGAATAATCATACTACGTCTACAAAGTGTCAGTATCATGCTGCTGCTTCAAATCCAAAGTGGTGGTTTGATGAGAAGTGTAGGGTTGTTTGTCGTAATAAGCATGTGGTTAGGAATGTTGTTCCAATAATTACGTGAAGTCCGTGGAATCCTGTGGCTATGAAGAAGGTTGATCCATATGCTGAATCAGCGATTGTAAAGGGTGCTTCAATATATTCGTATGCTTGTAGTACGGTAAAGTAAATTCCTAGGATAACTGTGAAGAATAGGCCTTGTGTTGCTTGTCTGAAGTTATTTTCTAGTAGTCCGTGATGTGCTCATGTTACAGTTACTCCTGAAGCAAGGAGAATTGCTGTGTTTAGTAGTGGGATTTGTATAGGATTAAATGGTTGGATTCCTGTGGGCGGTCAAGCTGATCCTAGTTCAATTGTGGGCGATAGTCTTCTGTGGAAAAATGCTCAGAAGAACGATGCAAAGAATAGGACTTCTGAAATAATGAATAAGATTATCCCTCATCGTAGTCCTCTTGTAACTGTCTTAGTGTGTAGTCCTTGGTAGGTTCCTTCTCGTGTTACGTCTCGTCATCATTGAATTATTGTTAGTAGGGTGATTACTGTTCCTACTCCTAATAGGCTGTTGTTGTATTGATGAAATCATTTAATTAGTCCTATCAGTGTTACTATTGCTCCAATAGCTCCTGTGAGTGGTCATGGTCTTTTGTTTACTATGTGGAATGAGTGGTTTTCTTGAGTTGACATTAGTTTACTTCTCTAGAATATAAAGTTCTTAGGATTGCGAATACGTATGATTGGATAATAGCTACGGCTGATTCCAGGATTAATAAGAGGATTTGTGCGATAATTAGTACAGTTAGTAAGGTGTGGCTTATATTGGGTCCATTATTTCCTAGTAATGTTAGTAGTAGATGGCCAGCGATTATGTTTGCTGTTAAGCGTACTGCTAGTGTCCCTGGGCGGATTAGATTACTGATTGTTTCAATAATGACCATGAACGGTATTAGTATTGTTGGTGTACCTTGTGGTACTAGGTGTTCAAATATGTGATTTGTATTTTTGATTCATCCGAATAATATAAATGTTATTCATAGTGGTAGTGCTAGTGTTAACGTTAGTGTTAAGTGTCTTGTTCTAGTGAAGATGTATGGGAATAATCCTAGGAAGTTATTTATTAGAATTATGAGGAACAATGAGGTGAAAATAAATGAGTTTCCCTTGTTTTGGTTTCCTTTTCTCAAAATCGTTTTTATTTCTGCGTGGAGTTTATTTATTAGTAAGTTTAATGCTATTCTGTTTCGTGATGGCGTTAGTCAAATTCTTGTTGGGATTAATAGGAGCCCAACTATTGTTCTTGTTCAGTTTATGGGTAGTCTGTTGATTTCTGTTGTTGGGTCGAAGATTGAGAATAGATTTCTTATCATTTTCAGTTTATATTGTTAACGTTGATGGTGGGTTTTGTTGTGCTGTTTTTATTTGGTGATTGTATGAAGTAGTTTATGATGTTGAATATTAGGAGTGTTGCTAGGAATGTAATGTATAGGATTGTTCATTCTATAGGTATTATTTGTGGTATAAAAGGGTATCATTTGTTGATTACTTCAGTCTGACACTCTGATATTATAATATTAACTAATCCTTTGTCATCAGAGATATTTGCTAGGTTATCATGAACTGGTTTAAGAGACCATTACTTGCTTTCAGTCATCTGATGATTCTCTTAGACTTGATACTCAATTAATGAAGTGATTTGCCGATACTCTTTCGATTGTAATGGGCATAAATCTGTGATTAGCTCCGCAGATTTCTGAGCACTGTCCGTATAGGATACCCGGGTGATTGATTGAGAATCTTACTTGATTTAGTCGTCCTGGTGTGGCGTCTGTTTTCACACCTAGTCTTGGGATTGTTCATGAGTGCAATACGTCTGCTGCTGTCACTACCAGTCGGATTGGTGAATTTATGGGTAGTACAATTCGATTATCTGTGTCTAGTAGTCGGAAAGTTCTTGCTTGATTTTCCTCTTGTGGGATTATATAAGAGTCGAATTCTAATTTTGTGAAGTCTGAGTATTCATATCTTCAGTATCATTGATGTCCTACTGCCTTTAGGGTTATTGTTGGGTTGTGGATTTCGTCTATTAGATATAGAAGTCGTAAGGATGGTATTGCAATGAATACTAGGATAATTGCTGGTGCAATTGTTCATGTAGTTTCAATTAGTTGTCCTTCTAGTATGAATCGTCTGGTGTGTTTATTTCAAAGTAGGGTGGTTATTATGTATATAACGGTTGTGATGATTATTAATATAATTATTAATGTATGATCGTGGAAGAAGATCAATTGTTCTATGATGGGAGATGCTCCGTCTTGTAGTGTTATGTTTAATCATGTTGTCATTGGTTCTAATGAAGGTTGCTAAAACTTTATATGTGGAGCTTAAATCCAATGCACTTATCTGCCACATTAGATTGCGATTAATTTTAGTTAATTATTGAGATTGAAGGTAATTCTGAGTATCTGTGTTCTGCGGGTGGAAAGTTTTGTATTCACTCAATTGAGTTTCTTGTTTGTGTTGGGAATAGGATTTGTCGATTTGATGTAATTCTTTCTCAGATAATGAATAGGAATATTATTACTCTTACGAATGAAATTGTTGATCCCATTGATGAGATGATGTTTCATGTGGTGTAAGCGTCTGGGTAGTCAGAGTATCGTCGAGGTATTCCGGCTAGTCCTAGGAAGTGTTGTGGGAAAAATGTTATATTTACTCCTGTAAATATAACGGCGAACTGGGCTTTTAGTCATTTTGGGTTTATGGTAAGTCCGGTAAATAGTGGGAACCACTGAATGAACCCTGCTATGATTGCAAATACTGCTCCTATTGATAATACATAGTGGAAGTGGGCTACAACGTAATAAGTATCGTGTAGTACGATGTCGATTGATGAGTTTGCAAGGACTACTCCTGTTAATCCTCCCATTGTGAACAGGAATACAAATCCTATTGCCCATAGACAGGCGGGTCTGTATGTCAATTGTGATCCGTATATAGTTGCAAGTCATCTGAAGATTTTAATTCCTGTTGGTACTGCAATGATTATTGTTGCGGATGTAAAGTATGCTCGTGTGTCAACATCTATTCCTACTGTAAATATATGGTGGGCTCATACAACAAATCCTAGCAAGCCAATTGCTAATATTGCAAAAATTATTCCGAGGTTTCCGAATGCCTCCTTCTTTCCTCTTTCGTGGCAGATAATGTGAGAGATTATACCAAACCCTGGTAAAATTAAGATGTAGACTTCAGGGTGCCCGAAGAATCAGAATAAGTGTTGGTATAGGATTGGGTCTCCACCTCCAGCTGGGTCAAAGAATGATGTATTTAGGTTGCGGTCGGTTAATAACATAGTGATTGCTCCGGCCAGTACTGGCAGGGATAATAGAAGGAGTAGGGCTGTGATGGCGACGGATCATACGAATAGTGGAATTCGCTCGGGTTTTATATTTTTTGGCTTTATGTTAATTGTTGTTGAGATAAAATTTACTGCTCCCAAAATTGATGAAACACCTGCTAGATGTAAGGAGAAGATGGCTAAGTCTACGGATGCTCCTGCGTGGGCAATACCTCTCGCAAGAGGGGGGTAAACTGTTCATCCTGTCCCTGCTCCACTTTCTACTGTTCTGCTAGTAAGTAGTAGTGTTAATGATGGTGGGAGTAATCAAAATCTTATGTTGTTTATTCGTGGGAATGCTATGTCTGGGGCTCCTAATATAAGTGGTACTAGTCAGTTTCCGAATCCACCAATCATGATTGGTATGACCATAAAGAAAATTATGACGAATGCATGAGCAGTAACGATAACGTTGTAGATCTGGTCATCTCCAATTAGAGATCCAGGTTGTCCTAGTTCTGTTCGAATTAGTATTCTAAGTGATGTTCCGACCATTCCTGATCAGGCACCGAATACAAAGTATAGTGTTCCAATGTCTTTGTGATTTGTTGAGAATAACCATCGGTTAATAATTAGTGGAGTGGCTGAGACAGATAAGTAGGCGGTAGGCTGTAAATCTATTTAGGAGGTTAGTACGTGACTCTTCCACTATTATTTAGCCTTGTATTCACGTTGTGATAATAGAATGCAATTCTGTAGGGGTGAGGTTAAACTTACCAAGGCCTAAAGGTTATGGCCCTTTATTTATAGCTTTGAAGGTTATTAGTTTATTTAACTTAAGGCCTAAGGAATTTTAAATTATACCAGCTATAACTCTGCATATTAATATTCCTGTTAATGAGATTGATGATATGATTATAGCTCTAATTTTTTTGGCTGTTTTGTTTTTGTGGGATTGAATGTTCCACTTGGGCTCTTCACCTAGAATTATGAATCTTGAGTATGAAATTTTTAGATAGTAGTACAATGTAATTAGTGATGTAATCACTATGATTGTTGCTATAGGTGTTATTTTGTTTACAATTATTTCTTGGATAACAATTCATTTGGGTAGGAATCCAAGAAAGGGGGGCAACCCACCCAAAGATAGTAGTGATGTGAATATTATGAATTTTGTTAGTATGGCTTCCTTGTTTGTTAAAAGGGTTTGGTTAATAAATGATACCTTGGATAGTCCAATGGCTGATAGCACAGTTAATACTAGCGTTGAGTAGATTATAAAGTATGTGAGTCATAAATTATCCCCTGTGATTAGCGCGGCTAGTATTCAGCCGGTGTGGTTGATAGATGAATATGTTATGATCTTTCGTATTGATGTTTGGTTGAGACCTCCAATTGCTCCTATAATTGTTGATGTTAGGATAATTCTTGATGTAAAGACATTAATTTCGATTAGGTATGATATTAACATCAGTGGTGCTGCTTTTTGAACTGTTATTAATAGTCCACAGTTTTCTCATCTCAGCCCCTCTATTACTCCTGGGAATCACCAGTGAAATGGTGCTGCACCTCTCTTTAATATTAAGGGGGTGCAAATGATTATTGGTGTATATGAAGTTTCTATAAAGGCGAGTGTAAATAGATCTTCTGCTATTGTTTTTATTACTACTATGAATAGTAGTGTTGCTGAGGCCAATACTTGGACAATAAAGTATTTTAGTGAGGCTTCTGTGTTGTATATATTTTTGGTGTTAGATATCAGTGGAATAAATGATATTAAGTTGACCTCTAGTCCTATTCATGCACCAAATCATGAGTTGGAGGACACGGCCACTAACACACCTCTTACTAGTGTAGTTAGTAATAGGATTTTGGTTGAGTTACTGGGCATTAGAGAAGAGAGTGTTTACTCTATTTATGGGGTATGAACCCATTAGCTTTCTTAGCTTACTTTTCTAGGTTAATAGATTCTTTTACATCTTGGTGTATGGGGCACGTTGGCTTTTGATGCTTGTGGTGACAGTTTAATTCTGTTGGGTGTAATGAAGGTAGATTTGTGGTTCTACATTTTTTATCCTATCACGATAGTCCTTTAATCAGGCTCTTCATT